GTTAATGTAGCTTAAACATAAAGCAAAGCACTGAAAATGCTTAGATGGATATTTTATCCCATAAACACAAAGGTTTGGTCCTGGCCTTATAATTAATTGGAGGTAAAATTACACATGCAAATCTCTTTTAACCAGTGTAAAATCCCTTAAACGTTTAATAGAACTTCAAGGAGAGGGTATCAAGCACATTTTTATAGCTTAAGACACCTTGCCTAGCCACACCCCCACGGGATTCAGCAGTGATAAATATTTAGCAATAAACGAAAGTTTGACTAAGTTATACCTCTTAGGGTTGGTAAATTTCGTGCCAGCCACCGCGGTCATACGATTAACCCAAACTAATTATTTCCGGCGTAAAACGTGTTAACTATAAGCACTTATACATAAATAGAATTAAAATCCAACTTATATGTGAAAATTCATTGTTAGGACTTAAACACAATAACGAAAGTAATTCTAATTGTTTATAATACACGACAGCTAAGATCCAAACTGGGATTAGATACCCCACTATGCTTAGCCATAAACCTAAATAATTTAACAAACAAAACTATTTGCCAGAGAACTACTAGCTACAGCTTAAAACTCAAAGGACTTGGCGGTACTTTATATCCATCTAGAGGAGCCTGTTCTATAATCGATATACCCCGCTCCACCTCACCATCCCTTGCTAATTCAGTCTATATACCGCCATCTTCAGCAAACCCTAATAAAGGTAGAAAAGTAAGCACAAGAACAAACATAAAAACGTTAGGTCAAGGTGTAGCTAATGGGATGGGAAGAAATGGGCTACATTTTCTTTTTTAAGAACATTACTATACCCTTTATGAAATTAAAGGACTAGGGAGGATTTAGTAGTAAATTAAGAATAGAGAGCTTAATTGAATAGAGCAATGAAGTACGCACACACCGCCCGTCACCCTCCTCAAATTAAATTTAATATAATATAAATAATAACAATTAACTTATTTATGAGAGGAGATAAGTCGTAACAAGGTAAGCATACTGGAAAGTGTGCTTGGAATAATCATAGTGTAGCTTAATACCAAAGCATCTGGCCTACACCCAGAAGATTTCACAAAAAGTGAACACTCTGAACTAATTCTAGCCCTAACACATAATTATTAATACAACTATTCTTACTAAAATAAATCAAATCATTCAGTCAAATTAAAGTATTGGAGAAAGAAATATTACATTTAGGAGCTATAGAGCAAGTACCGTAAGGGAAAGATGAAAGACTAATTTAAAGTATTAATAAGCAAAGATTAAATCTTGTACCTTTTGCATAATGAATTAACTAGAAAATTCCTAGCTAAAAGAACTATAGCTAGACACCCCGAAACCAAACGAGCTACCTAAGAACAATTTATTGGATTAACCCGTCTATGTAGCAAAATAGTGGGAAGATTTTTAGGTAGAGGTGAAAAGCCTAACGAGCTTGGTGATAGCTGGTTACCCAAAAAATGAATTTAAGTTCAACTTTAAACTTACTGAAAGAATAAAAAATCTAAATGCAAGTTTAAAATATAGCCAAAAGAGGGACAGCTCTTTAGGAACGGAAAAAACCTTAAATAGTGAATAAACATTATAAATTCATTAATCATTGTAGGCCCAAAAGCAGCCATCAATAAAGAAAGCGTTCAAGCTCAACATAAAACTATTACTAATTTGTTAACTTAAAATAACTTCCTAAACTTAAAATTGGGTTAATCTATAATTCCATAGATGAAATTCTGTTAATATGAGTAACAAGAATATTAATTCTCCAAGCATAAGTGTATAACAACTCGGATACCCATTGTTAGTTATCAGATTATAGGTTATATCTAAATTACTAGACATACCTAAAACTACTCTGTTAATCCAACACAGGAATGCTCTAAGGAAAGATTAAAAAAAATAAAAGGAACTCGGCAAACAAGAACCCCGCCTGTTTACCAAAAACATCACCTCTAGCATTACAAGTATTAGAGGCACTGCCTGCCCAGTGACTAAAGTTTAACGGCCGCGGTATCCTGACCGTGCAAAGGTAGCATAATCACTTGTTCCTTAATTAGGGACTAGCATGAACGGCTAAACGAGGGTCCAACTGTCTCTTATCTTTAATCAGTGAAATTGACCTTTCAGTGAAGAGGCTGAAATATAATAATAAGACGAGAAGACCCTATGGAGCTTAAATTATATAACTTATCTATTTAATTTATTAAACCTAATGGCCCAAAAACTATAGTATAAGTTTGAAATTTCGGTTGGGGTGACCTCGGAGAATAAAAAATCCTCCGAATGATTATCTAGACAAACCAGTCAAAATAACCATAACATCACTTATTGATCCAAAATTTGATCAACGGAACAAGTTACCCCGGGATAACAGCGCAATCCTGTTCTAGAGTTCCTATCGACAATAGGGTTTACGACCTCGATGTTGGATCAGGGACACCCAAATGGTGCAACCGCTATTAAAGGTTCGTTTGTTCAACGATTAAAGTCCTACGTGATCTGAGTTCAGACCGGAGAAATCCAGGTCGGTTTCTATCTATTTACAATTTCTCCCAGTACGAAAGGACAAGAGAAATAGAGCCTCCTTACAAATAAGCGCTCTTAACTTAATTTATGAATAAAATCTTAATAATATATGTATGTACATTTAATTACCTAGATAAGGTTATTAGGGTGGCAGAGCAGGAAATTGCGTAAGATTTAAAACCTTGTACTCAGAGGTTCAAATCCTCTCCCTAATATAGTGTATTTTGTTAATATTTTAACTCTCCTTGTCCCCATCCTAATCGCAATAGCTTTTTTAACACTAGTAGAACGTAAAATCTTAGGATATATACAATTACGAAAAGGCCCTAACATTGTAGGACCATACGGAATTTTTCAACCATTCGCAGATGCTATAAAACTATTTATAAAAGAACCTATACGTCCTCTAACAACATCAATTTCACTATTTATTATTGCCCCAACCTTATCTCTTACATTAGCATTAAGCCTATGAATTCCCCTACCAATACCACACCCACTAATTAATCTTAATCTAGGAATCCTATTTATCTTAGCTACATCCAGCCTATCAGTATATTCCATTTTATGATCAGGATGAGCTTCCAACTCTAAATACTCTCTATTCGGAGCACTACGAGCTGTAGCCCAAACAATCTCATATGAGGTAACAATAGCTATTATCCTACTCTCGGTCTTATTAATAAGCGGATCATATTCTTTACAAACTCTAATTAATACTCAAGAACACATATGATTAATTTTACCTGCTTGACCCATAGCTATAATATGATTTATCTCAACTTTAGCAGAAACTAACCGGGCTCCATTTGACTTAACAGAAGGTGAATCAGAGCTAGTATCAGGCTTTAATGTAGAATATGCAGCCGGTCCATTTGCCCTATTCTTTATAGCTGAGTATACCAACATTATCTTAATAAACGCTTTAACAACTATCATTTTTTTAGGCCCATTATATTACATTAACATCCCAGAACTTTACTCAACCAATTTTATGTTAGAAACTTTACTACTTTCATCGACCTTCCTATGAATTCGAGCATCATACCCTCGTTTTCGTTACGACCAACTTATGCATCTCTTATGAAAAAATTTTCTACCACTAACGCTAGCTTTATGCATATGACATATCTCTCTACCAATTTTTTTAGCGGGGACACCACCATATGTATAGAAATATGTCTGACAAAAGAGTTACTTTGATAGAGTAAATCATAGAGGTTTAAATCCTCTTATTTCTAGGACAATAGGAATTGAACCTACACTTAAGAATTCAAAATTCTTCGTGCTACCTATACACCCTATCCTACAAGTAAGGTCAGCTAATTAAGCTATCGGGCCCATACCCCGAAAATGTTGGTTTAAACCCTTCCCGTACTAATCAATCCTATTACCCTAATAATCATTTATTTTACAATTTTTCTAGGCCCTATCATCACAATATCCAGTAGTAACCTTATACTAATATGAGTCGGTCTAGAATTTAGCTTACTTGCAATTATCCCACTACTAATTAATAAAAAAAACCCACGATCAACAGAAGCAGCAACAAAATATTTCATTACACAAGCAACAGCCTCAATAATTATTCTTCTAGCTATTATTCTTAATTACAAACAATTAGGGATATGAATATTTCAACAACAAACAAATCATTTAATTATTAACTTAGCACTAATAGCATTATGTATAAAACTTGGTTTAGCCCCATTCCACCATTGATTACCAGAGGTAACTCAAGGAATCCCATTACATATAGGATTAATCCTACTTACATGACAAAAAATTGCTCCCCTATCAATTCTAATTCAAATCTATAATTTACTTAACCCAACTATTATTCTAATCTTAGCAATTATCTCAATTTTTACTGGAGCATGAGGAGGCTTAAACCAAACCCAAATACGAAAAATTATAGCCTACTCATCAATTGCCCACATAGGATGAATATTAGCAATTTTACCATATAACCCATCTCTAACCCTACTAAATCTCATAATCTATATCTTACTAACAATCCCTATATTTATAATATTAATATTAAATTCCTCAATAACAATTAACTCTTTATCTCTCTTATGAAATAAGACACCAATTGTATTGACAATAATTTCACTCATCCTATTATCTCTAGGAGGCCTTCCCCCATTAACAGGATTCTTACCAAAATGAATCATCATTACAGAACTTGTAAAAAACAACTGTCTGATTATTACAACAATAATAGCAATCATAGCATTGCTTAATTTATTCTTTTATACCCGCCTTATCTATTCAACTTCACTAACTTTATTCCCAACTAATAATAATTCAAAACTATACCTTCATCAAACAAAAACTAAACTAAACTTTACACTTCCCCTCTTAACTGTTATAAGTACAATAACCCTCCCCCTTTCACCCCAACTGATCATTTAGAAGTTTAGGATATAAATAGTCCAAGAGCCTTCAAAGCCCTTAGAAAACAAACAAGTTTAACTTCTGATAAGGACTGCAAGATTATATCCTACATCTATTGAATGCAAATCAATTGCTTTAATTAAGCTAAGACCTTGTCTAGATTGGTAGGAATTAAACCTACGAAAATTTAGTTAACAGCTAAATACCCTACTTCTGGCTTCAATCTACTTCTACCGCCGAAAAAAAAAAAAGGCGGTAGAAGTCTTAGTAGAGATTTCTCTACTCCTTCGAATTTGCAATTCGACGTGAATATCACCTTAAGACTTTTGGTAAAAAGAGGGATTAAACCTCTGTCTTTAGATTTACAGTCTAATGCTTACTCAGCCATTTTACCTATGTTCATTAACCGTTGACTATTTTCAACTAACCACAAAGACATTGGCACTCTTTACTTACTATTTGGAGCATGAGCAGGAATAGTAGGAACAGCACTAAGTATTTTAATTCGAGCAGAATTAGGGCAACCAGGCGCACTTTTAGGAGATGACCAAATTTATAATGTTATCGTTACTGCCCACGCATTTGTTATAATCTTTTTTATAGTAATACCTATAATAATTGGGGGGTTTGGAAACTGACTTGTCCCTTTAATAATTGGAGCGCCAGATATGGCATTCCCACGAATAAATAACATAAGTTTCTGACTTCTTCCTCCATCATTTCTCCTTCTTCTAGCATCCTCAATAGTGGAAGCCGGAGCAGGAACAGGATGAACAGTATATCCACCTCTAGCCGGAAACTTAGCTCATGCAGGAGCATCAGTAGACTTGACAATTTTCTCCCTTCATTTAGCTGGTGTTTCATCCATTTTAGGAGCAATTAACTTCATTACTACAATTATTAATATAAAACCCCCAGCTATATCTCAATATCAAACACCATTATTTGTATGATCAGTACTTATTACAGCTGTACTACTTCTACTATCTCTCCCAGTATTAGCTGCAGGTATTACAATGCTATTAACAGATCGTAATCTAAATACAACTTTCTTTGACCCTGCAGGAGGAGGAGACCCAATTCTTTATCAACACTTATTCTGATTTTTTGGTCACCCAGAAGTCTATATTCTTATTCTTCCAGGATTTGGAATTATTTCTCATGTTGTCACTTATTACTCTGGAAAAAAAGAACCCTTTGGATATATAGGAATAGTATGAGCTATGATATCTATTGGTTTCTTAGGTTTTATTGTATGAGCCCATCATATATTTACAGTAGGCTTAGATGTCGATACACGAGCCTATTTTACATCAGCTACCATAATTATTGCAATTCCCACTGGCGTTAAAGTGTTTAGCTGACTTGCTACCCTACACGGAGGAAATATTAAATGATCTCCAGCTATATTATGAGCCTTAGGCTTCATTTTCTTATTCACGGTTGGGGGACTAACTGGAATCGTCCTATCAAACTCATCACTCGATATTGTTCTTCATGATACATACTATGTAGTTGCTCATTTCCATTATGTTTTATCCATAGGAGCAGTATTTGCTATTATAGCTGGGTTTGTTCATTGATTTCCACTATTTTCAGGCTACACATTAGATGATATATGAGCTAAAGCCCACTTCGCCATTATATTTGTAGGAGTCAATATAACATTCTTCCCTCAACACTTCCTGGGTCTTTCAGGCATACCACGACGTTACTCAGACTACCCAGATGCCTACACTACATGAAACACTGTTTCTTCTATGGGATCATTTATTTCATTAACAGCTGTTCTCGTAATAATTTTCATAATCTGAGAAGCCTTTGCTTCTAAACGAGAAGTCATATCAGTCACCTATTCTTCAACAAACTTAGAATGACTTCACGGTTGTCCACCACCTTATCATACTTTTGAAGAACCAACCTTTGTTAAAGTTAAATAAGAAAGGAAGGAATCGAACCCCCTAAAACTGGTTTCAAGCCAATTTCATATCCTATATGTCTTTCTCAATAAGATATTAGTAAAATAATTACATAACTTTGTCAAAGTTAAATTATAGATTAATATTCTATATATCTTATATGGCCTACCCATTTCAATTAGGTTTACAAGATGCCACATCTCCAATTATAGAAGAATTAATAAATTTTCATGACCATACATTAATAATTGTTTTCTTAATTAGCTCTTTAGTACTCTATATTATTTCACTTATATTAACAACAAAACTTACTCATACAAGCACTATAGATGCTCAAGAAGTTGAGACTATTTGAACTATCCTACCAGCTGTAATTCTTATTTTAATTGCCTTACCGTCCCTACGCATCCTATATATAATGGATGAAATTAATAATCCCGTATTAACAGTTAAAACTATAGGTCATCAATGATACTGAAGCTATGAATATACTGACTATGAAGACCTATGCTTTGACTCTTATATAATTCCAACAAACGACTTAAAACCAGGCGAACTCCGACTTCTAGAAGTCGACAATCGAGTTGTCCTACCAATAGAACTTCCAATTCGTATATTAATTTCATCTGAAGACGTCCTTCACTCATGAGCTGTTCCCTCTTTAGGATTAAAAACTGATGCAATTCCAGGACGATTAAATCAAGCAACAGTAACATCAAACCGACCAGGATTGTTTTATGGTCAATGCTCTGAAATTTGCGGATCAAACCACAGTTTTATGCCTATTGTCCTTGAAATAGTACCACTAAAATATTTTGAGAATTGATCAGCTTCAATAATTTAATTTCACTATGAAGCTTAGAGCGTTAACCTTTTAAGTTAAAGTTAGAGACCTTAAATCTCCATAGTGATATGCCACAACTAGACACATCCACATGATTTATTACGATCATCTCATCAATAATTACTTTATTTATTTTGTTTCAACTAAAAATCTCTTCACAAAACTTTCCACTACCCCCATCACCAAAAGCTCTAACTATTTTAAAAGTAAAAACCCCTTGAGAATCAAAATGAACGAAAATTTATTTGCCTCATTCATTACCCCAACAGTAATAGGACTGCCAATTGTTGTCACAATTATTATATTCCCATCTATTCTATTTCCATCATCAGAACGCTTAATTAATAACCGCCTTCACTCCTTCCAACACTGATTAATTAAACTTATTATTAAACAAATAATATTAATTCATACACCTAAAGGACGAACTTGAGCACTAATAATTGTGTCCCTAATTATATTTATTGGATCCACAAACCTCCTAGGTCTTTTACCACATACATTTACTCCTACAACTCAATTATCCATAAATTTAAGTATAGCAATTCCATTATGAGCCGGAGCAGTTATTTTAGGCTTCCGACACAAACTAAAAAGCTCACTTGCCCATTTTCTCCCACAAGGAACTCCCATCTCATTAATTCCAATACTAATTATTATCGAAACAATTAGTTTATTTATTCAACCTATAGCATTAGCAGTTCGTTTAACAGCTAACATTACTGCAGGTCACCTATTAATACACTTAATTGGAGGTGCTACCTTAGTACTAATAAATATTAGTCCTCCAACCGCCACCATTACATTTATCATTTTACTATTACTTACTATTCTAGAATTTGCAGTAGCATTAATTCAAGCCTATGTATTCACACTATTAGTAAGCCTATATTTACATGATAATACATAATGACCCACCAAACACATGCTTATCACATAGTTAATCCTAGCCCATGACCACTTACAGGAGCTTTCTCAGCTCTTCTATTAACGTCAGGCCTTGTTATATGATTTCATTATAACTCAACTATCCTACTATCCTTAGGCTTACTAACAAATATTCTTACTATATATCAATGGTGACGAGACGTAATTCGTGAAGGAACTTATCAAGGCCATCATACCCCTATTGTACAAAAAGGTCTTCGATACGGGATAATTTTATTTATTGTCTCCGAAGTATTTTTCTTTGCTGGATTTTTCTGAGCATTCTACCACTCCAGCCTGGTCCCCACACATGACCTTGGAGGTTGCTGGCCCCCAACAGGTATCTTTCCTCTTAATCCACTAGAAGTTCCATTACTTAACACATCAGTTCTTCTAGCATCAGGTGTTTCAATTACATGAGCCCATCATAGTCTAATAGAAGGAAAACGAAACCATATAAATCAAGCCTTACTAATTACTATTATTTTAGGACTTTATTTCACTGTACTTCAAGCCTCAGAATATTTCGAAACTTCATTCTCTATTTCAGATGGGATTTATGGTTCTACATTCTTTATAGCTACAGGTTTCCATGGACTTCACGTAATTATTGGATCAACATTTCTTATCGTATGCCTTCTTCGACAACTAAAATTTCACTTCACATCCAAACATCATTTTGGATTTGAAGCTGCAGCATGATATTGACATTTTGTAGATGTAGTCTGACTTTTCCTTTACGTTTCTATCTATTGATGAGGATCTTACTCTCTTAGTATAACTAATATAACTGACTTCCAATCAGTAGATTCTGAAAAGTCTCTCAGAAGGGAGTAATTAACTTATTTATTATTATAGTAACTAACAGTCTACTATCCCTCATTCTAATCTTAATTGCATTTTGACTCCCCCAAATAAATTTATACTCAGAAAAAGCAAACCCTTATGAATGCGGTTTTGATCCCACAAGCTCCGCACGCTTACCATTCTCGATAAAATTTTTTCTAGTAGCCATTACATTTTTATTATTTGACTTGGAAATTGCTTTACTACTACCACTTCCATGGGCTATTCAAACAATCAAAACCAACACTATAACAGCTATAGCTTTTATTCTAGTTACTATTCTATCACTAGGTCTAATATATGAATGAATACAAAAAGGATTAGAATGAACAGAATAGCTGGTAATTAGTTTAAGACAAAATTAATGATTTCGACTCATTAGATTATGATTACTTCATAATTACCAAAATGTCCTATACCTTCCTCAATCTCACCCTAGCTTTTATTCTATCACTCTTAGGGACCTTAATGTTCCGCTCCCACCTAATATCCACTCTTCTATGTTTAGAAGGTATAATATTATCCCTATTTATTATAACTGCAGTAACCTCCCTAAACTCTAACTCAATAAACTCAATACCAATCCCCATTATTATTCTAGTCTTTGCAGCATGCGAAGCAGCTGTAGGCCTAGCCTTATTAGTTAAAGTTTCAAATACATATGGAACTGATTACGTCCAAAACCTTAATCTTCTACAATGTTAAAAATTATCTTTCCATCACTTATACTACTTCCACTAATCTGATTATCACAACCCAAAAAAACCTGAATAAATGTGACTTCTTACAGCTTTTTAATTAGCTTAATTAGCTTTACATTATTATGACAAACTGACGAAAGTTACATTAATTTCTCAAATATATTCTTTTCGGACCCCCTATCTACACCTTTAATTATTTTAACAACCTGACTTCTACCATTAATACTTATAGCCAGTCAAAATCACCTAAAAAAAGAAAAATCAACACTTCAAAAACTTTATATCTCAATACTAGTAAGCTTACAAATTTTACTAATTATAACTTTCTCTTCAACTGAATTAATTATATTTTATATCCTATTTGAAGCAACTTTAATTCCAACACTAATTATTATTACCCGATGGGGAAACCAAACTGAACGCCTAAACGCAGGAATCTATTTTCTATTTTACACCTTAATTGGCTCCATTCCTCTATTAATTGCTCTAATCCTAATTCAAAATTATATTGGATCATTAAATCTTATAATTTTATCTTTTTCATCAAACCCTATAAATTATTCTTGATCTAATAATTTACTATGATTAGCATGCATAATAGCTTTCCTTATTAAAATACCATTGTATGGAGTTCACCTATGACTTCCAAAAGCCCATGTTGAAGCACCCATTGCCGGCTCTATAATTTTAGCAGCAATCCTTTTAAAATTGGGGGGTTATGGAATAATTCGAATTTCCGTTATTCTAAACCCACTAACAGAATATATAGCCTACCCATTCATCCTCTTATCCCTATGAGGGATAATTATAACAAGCTCTATTTGCTTACGTCAAACAGATTTAAAATCATTAATCGCATACTCTTCAGTTAGCCACATAGCCCTAGTCATTGCATCCATTATAATTCAAACTCCATGAAGTTTCTCAGGGGCAACAATACTAATAATTGCCCATGGCCTAACTTCATCTCTTCTATTCTGTTTAGCAAACTCTAACTATGAACGCATTCATAGCCGTACAATAATTATAGCTCGTGGCCTCCAAATAGTTTTTCCCCTAATAGCAACATGATGACTTATAGCAAGCCTAGCCAACTTAGCCTTACCACCATCAATTAATCTTATAGGTGAACTATTAATTACAATATCATTATTTTCTTGATCTAACTTTTCTATTATTCTTATTGGAGTTAACATTATTATTACAGGAATATATTCAATATATATAATTATTACAACCCAACGAGGTAAATTAACAAATCACATAATTAACCTTCAACCCTCCCATACACGAGAAATAACCCTTATAGCCCTTCACATAATTCCTCTAATTCTCCTAACCATTAATCCAAAACTCATTACAGGTTTAACAATATGTAAATATAGTTTACAAAAAACATTAGACTGTGAATCTAACAACAGGAAATAAACCTCCTTATTTACCAAGAAAGTATGCAAGAACTGCTAATTCATGCTACCATGCTTAAAAACATGGCTTTCTTACTTTTATAGGATAATAGTAATCCATTGGTCTTAGGAACCAAAAACATTGGTGCAAATCCAAATAAAAGTAATAAACGTCTTTACAGTTTCTATTATTTCTATCTTTATTATACTCCTTTCCCCAATGGCAATCTCTGCAATCTACCCAACTAAAAACTCCAACTTCCCACTATACGCTACATCATCAATTAAATTTTCATTCTTTATCAGCCTTATACCTTTATTATTATTTTTCCACTATAATATAGAATATATAATTACAACCTGACACTGAATTACTATAAACTCAATAGAACTTAAAATGAGCTTCAAAATTGACTTTTTCTCAATCCTATTTATATCTGTAGCCCTTTTTGTCACATGATCAATTATACAATTCTCTTCATGATATATGCACTCAGACCCAAACATCAACCGATTCATTAAATACCTTACACTATTCCTGATTACTATACTCATCCTCACCTCAGCCAACAACATATTTCAACTTTTCATTGGATGAGAAGGAGTTGGAATTATATCATTTCTACTTATTGGATGATGGTATGGCCGTACTGACGCTAATACAGCTGCCCTACAAGCAATTTTATATAACCGCATTGGAGATATTGGACTTATTTTAGCCATAATCTGATTCTCCCTAAATATTAACTCATGAGAATTTCAACAAATCATACTATCTGATAATAGTTTCATTCCACTATTGGGTCTTTTAATTGCAGCTACAGGAAAATCAGCCCAATTTGGCCTTCACCCATGACTACCATCAGCCATAGAAGGTCCAACACCCGTCTCAGCTCTACTCCATTCAAGCACTATAGTAGTCGCAGGAATTTTCCTATTAATTCGGTTCCACCCACTTACATCAAACAACAATAATATTTTAACAATTATATTATGTTTAGGAGCTATTACTACGCTATTTACAGCTATCTGTGCATTGACACAAAATGACATTAAAAAAATCGTAGCTTTCTCTACATCCAGCCAACTAGGATTAATAATAGTTACACTAGGAATTAATCAACCATACCTTGCTTTCTTACACATCTGTACCCACGCATTTTTTAAAGCCATACTTTTCATATGCTCCGGATCAATTATCCATAGTCTAGGAGACGAACAAGATATCCGAAAAATAGGCAATATAATAAAATCAATACCATTTACCTCATCCTGCTTAATCATCGGAAGCCTAGCCCTCACGGGCATACCATTCCTTACAGGATTTTACTCAAAAGATTTAATTATCGAAGCTATTAATACTTGTAATACCAACGCCTGAGCCCTACTTATTACACTAATCGCCACATCAATAACAGCCATGTATAGCATGCGAATTATTTACTTCGTTACCATAACAAATCCACGCTTTCCTCCCTTAATTACCATTAATGAAAATAATCCAGACCTTATTAACCCCATCAAACGCCTAGCATTTGGAAGCATTATAGCAGGATTTATTATTTCATATAATATTCCACCAACTAATATTCAAATTCTTACAATACCATGATATCTAAAAACTATAGCCCTAATTATTTCAGTATTAGGTTTTCTTATTGCCCTAGAATTAAACAATTTAACCACAAAATTTTCTATAAACAAAATCAATCCATTCACACCATTTTCAACACAACTAGGCTATTTTCCACTAATTATCCACCGTATAATACCTAAAAAATCCCTCAATCATAGTTTAAATATATCCTTAAATCTTATAGACTTAATCTGACTAGAAAAATTAATTCCAAAATCAACCTCAACAATTCATACCAACTTTACCAAAATATTAACCAATCAAAAAGGACTAATTAAATTATACTTTATATCTTTCTTAGTTAACATTATTCTTATTATTATTTTATACACTATTAGTCCCGAGTAATTTCAATAATAATAAAAATTCCAGCAAATAAAGACCACCCAGCTACAACTATTATTCAAGTAGCACAACTATATATTGCTGCCACCCCAATCCCTCCTTCCAATATCACACCAACATCATCAATCTCATACATTAATCAATCCCCTAAACTTTCTAAATCAACTAACTCAATTTCATCATAATAATTAAACAAGTATACTACTAAAATTTCTATTAAAACACCCAAAACTAAAAAACCAAAAATTATTCAATTAGATCCTCAAGTCTCAGGATACTCTTCAGTAGCCATAGCAGTTGTATAACCAAACACAACTAACATTCCCCCTAAATAAATTAAAAATACTATTAAACCCAAAAATGACCCACCAAACCCTAAAACCATTAAACAACCTACAAAACCACTAATAATTAAACCTAACCCACCATAAATAGGTGAAGGCTTTAATGCTAACCCTAAACAACCAGTTAAAAATAATAAACTTAATGCAAAAATATAATTATTCATTATTCCTACACAGCATTCAACCGTGACCAATGACATGAAAAATCATCGTTGTAATTCAACTATAGAAACACCTAATGACAAACATACGAAAAACACACCCACTATTTAAAATTATTAACCACTCTTTCATTGACTTACCTGCCCCATCTAACATCTCATCATGATGAAATTTCGGTTCCCTACTAGGAATCTGCCTAATAGTACAAATTATTACAGGACTATTTCTAGCAATACATTATACATCTGATACAATAACAGCCTTTTCATCAGTCACACACATCTGTCGAGACGTGAACTATGGTTGATTAATTCGATATATACATGCAAATGGAGCATCTATATTCTTCATTTGCTTATTTCTACATGTTGGACGAGGGATATATTACGGATCATATACATTTATAGAAACATGAAACATTGGAGTCCTCCTGCTATTTGCAGTTATAGCCACAGCATTTATAGGCTATGTTCTACCATGAGGACAAATATCATTTTGAGGGGCAACAGTAATTACCAATCTCCTATCAGCAATTCCATACATTGGAACTACTCTAGTTGAATGAATTTGAGGTGGATTCTCAGTAGATAAAGCTACATTGACACGATTTTTTGCTTTTCACTTCATTTTACCATTCATTATCACAGCCTTAGTTATTGTTCATCTCCTCTTTCTCCATGAAACAGGATCAAACAACCCTACAGGCCTAAATTCAGACGCAGATAAAATTCCATTTCACCCATACTATACAATTAAAGACATTTTAGGAGCCCTCATTATATTCCTATTTCTTATAATCTTAGTACTTTTCTTCCCAGACATACTAGGAGACCCCGACAATTATATGCCAGCTAATCCACTTAACACTCCACCCCACATCAAACCAGAATGATATTTTTTATTTGCATATGCAATCCTTCGATCTATCCCTAACAAACTAGGAGGAGTCCTAGCCCTAATCTTATCTATCCTTATTTTAGCACTTCTACCTTTTCTTCATACCTCAAAACAACGAAGCCTAATATTTCGTCCTATCACTCAAACCCTATACTGACTTCTAGTAGCAAACCTTCTTGTCCTCACCTGAATTGGTGGTCAACCAGTAGAACACCCATTTATTATCATCGGTCAACTAGCATCCATCTCCTACTTTTCTATTATCCTAATTCTTATACCAATCTCAGGAATTATTGAAGACAAAATACTAAAATTATATCCATGCCCTGATAGTATAATCATTACCTTGGTCTTGTAAACCAAAAATGAAGATTAACTCTTCTCAAGGCATCAAGAAGAAGGAACTTACTTCCCCACCATCAACACCCAAAGCTGATATTCTAGTTAAACTACTTCTTGAACGTACATAAAACTATTTAGTACAATAGTACATCTATGTATATCGTACATTAAATTATCTTCCCCTAGCATATAAGCAAGTAAAAGAACTTAATGTTCTACTTCATTCACCCTAACTCAACATACCCTCCTCCACAACATGTCTATTCACCAATACATTCTAATTAATGATCTAAAGACATATCTGTGTTATCAGACATACACCATTAAGTCATAAACCTTTCTCTTCCATATGACTATCCCCTTCCACATTTGGTCCGTTCGTCTACCATCCTCCGTGAAACCAACAACCCGCCCACCTATGCCCCTCTTCTCGCTCCGGGCCCATTTTAACTTGGGGGTAGCTAATGTGAAACTTTATCAGACATCTGGTTCTTACTTCAGGGCCATCAATTGCGTTATCGCCCATACGTTCCCCTTAAATAAGACATCTCGATGGTAACGGGTCTAATCAGCCCATGACCAACATAACTGTGGTGTCAGGCCTTTGGTATCTTTTTTTTTGGCCTACTTTCATCAACATAGCCGTCAAGGCATGAAAGGACAGCACATAGTCTAGACGCGCCTACGGTGAAGGATCATTAGTCCGCATAAACCAAATCATCTAAGGCTAAATATTAATGCTTGTTAGACATAATAATTAATTAATACTTATTTTTAACTTACCAAACCCCCCATCCCCCAACCTTAATGCCAAACCCCAAAAACATTAAGAATGCTAAATAACCCTTAACTTCAATTTCAGTTCCCTGATCTATTCTAGTAGTTCACAAATTTTGACTTGAAATTTAGTACTTGTAGAATTTTTATAAAATCATGTTCCGTGAACCAAAACTCTAATCATACTCTACTACGCAATAAACATTAATAA